TCCATGCGAAAATTGCTATACAAGCAATTATAAGAGACTTTGTAAGTCAAAAATGTATATTTGTGAACAATGTGAATATCATTTGAAAATGAGTAGTTCAGATAGAATCGAACTTTCGATTGATCCCGGTACTTGGGCTCCTATGGATGAAGACATGATTCCTATGGATCCCGTTGAATTTCATTCTGAAGAGGAAGCTGATTCTGAAGAAGATCGTCTATTTTTTGGTCCACTTTCTACCGATTTTGAAATATCTGATTCTGAAGAGAAATCTGATTCTGAAGAGAAATCTGATTCTGAAGAAGATCGTCTATTTTTTGGTCCACTTTCTACCGATTTTGAAATATCTGATTCTGAAGAGAAATCTGATTCTGAAGAGAAATTTGATTCTGAAGAGAAATTTGATTCTGAAGAGGAATTTGATTCTGAAGAGAAATCTGATTCTGAAGAGAAATTTGATTCTGAAGAGGAATTTGATTCTGAAGAGAAATTTGATTCTGAAGAGGAATCTGATTCTGAAGAGGAATCTTATAAAGATCGTATTGATTCTTATCAAAGAAACACAGGATTAACTGAGGCTGTTCAAACAGGCACAGGTAAACTAAACGGTATTCCTATAGCAATTGGGGTCATGGATTTTGAGTTTATCGGGGGTAGTATGGGATCTGTAGTAGGGGAGAAAATCACCCGTTTGATCGAATATGCTACCAATAAATCTTTACCACTTATTATAGCGTGTGCTTCTGGCGGAGCACGCATGCAAGAAGGAAGTTTGAGCTTGATGCAAATGGCTAAAATATCTTCTGCTTTATATGATTATCAATCAAATAAAAAGTTATTCTATATATCAATTCTTACATCTCCTACTACTGGTGGAGTAACTGCTAGTTTTGGTATGTTGGGGGATATCATTATTGCCGAACCCAATGCCTATATTGCATTTGCGGGGAAAAGAGTAATTGAAGAAACATTGAAGAAACCAGTGCCCGAGGGTTCACAGGAGACTGAATATTTATTCCCTATGGGTTTATTTGATCTAATCGTACCACGTACGCTTTTAAAAGTCGTTCTAGGTGAGTTATTTCAACTGCACGGGTTTTTGCCTTATCAAGAAGATGAAAAGTGAATTTTTCTTTTTCTTCCCAGGAAAGCAAATTCGAATTAGGTGAGACAAAGAAAACGAATTTCATCTTCCTCTCTTGCATATGTATAGATAAAAAAATAGGGAAAAATATAGATAGAGGGGTTATAGGATTTTGCATCTTTTTATATATTGCGAGAATTCGATTTTCTTTTTTTTTTTTTTTTACTAAAAATCCCTGTTGGATTCTAACAAATCGAATCCTTCGAGAATTTTTAATAAACTCTTTCTTTTTTAACTTTTTTTAATTCCACTTCGACGACAAAAAAAACAATAGAAATCGAAGAAGAATAAAAAGAAAGTAATAAGAATAAAGAAAGTGACTTATCATATATTTCCGATGGGGCAAGTCCATTTATTTCAGTCTACTTTCCTTGCACTTATTAAATATATATATATATACTCGCTTAGATAGACTTAGTATAATATACGAATTAGAATAGAATTGTTATAAGATATCTTTCTAACTAACAATATAACAATTATACCAATAACAGGTACAAATCTTAAATTGAGGTACCCATTCTATGTCAACTCCATCCATTTTTGTGCCTTTAGTGGCCCTAGTACTTCCGGCAATTGCAATGGCTTCTTTATCCCTTTATATTCAAAAAACCAAGATTTTTTAGATCCGATCGGGCCTGGGGCCAAGATACACAATCGTATCTTTTTTTTTCAAGACTTAGATACCACGGATATCGATTTAGTAGAATATTCGATTTAGTAGAACTAGATATATATATAGGGCTGGTTTTCGATCTAACCAATTCGATGAATTACTACTAAAGGTTCACATCAGAATAGTGCTAGTTGATGAGAGTTTCTTCGGAAACAAAAAAAGTAAAGTCAAATTCTTTTTGGTTATTCTCTCAATTCCAATAAAAAACAACTGGATCTAGTATGTATGAGTTGGCGATCAGAATCTATATGGATAGAATTTATAGCGGGGTCTCGAAAAACAAGCAATTTTTTCTGGGCCTTGATCCTTTTTTTAGGTTCATTAGGATTTTTATTGGTTGGAACTTCGAGTTATCTTGGTAGGAATTTGATATCTTTATTTCCGGCTCAGCAAATTGTTTTTTTTCCACAAGGAATCGTGATGTCTTTCTATGGGATCGCGGGTCTCTTTATTAGTTCTTATTTGTGGTGCACAATTTTTTGGAATGTAGGCAGTGGTTATGATCGATTCGATAGACGAGAAGAACGAGTGTGTATTTTTCGTTGGGGGTTTCCTGGAAAAAATCGTCGCATCTTTCTACGATTCCTTATGAAAGATATTCAGTCCATCAGAATAGAAGTTAAAGAGGGTATTTATGCTCGTCGTGTCCTTTATATGGAAATCAGAGGACAGGGGGCCGT